TAATCGTAAGCAAGAAGATTGTTTACGAAGAAATAACAAGAAAAATTCATATTCTGATACATAAGAGTTATATAGGAATCGAAATAGTCTTTTATTTTCTTTTTTCAAAAGAAAAATGGATTTCATTGAAGTAATAAGACTATTCCAATTCGAATAATAGTTGAGAAAGAATCGCAATAAATGCAAAGATGGAACATCTTGGATCCGGTATTCAAGGAGTTGAACCAAGATTTCAAAATGGATAGGATAGGGTATTTCTATATGTGATAGATAATGTAAATGCAAAAATTTGTCTTCTAAAAAGGGAAATATGGAATGAATAGATTGTAAATTTTGAAACTGTGGTATTTCTTTTTCTTCCGGACAAGATAGTTCTCCTAGCGAGAATGGGATTTCTAGAACGATTGCAAACCCCTCAGATAGAATCTGAGAATAAAACTCTGAATAAAAATGATTGCTGTGATCCAACAATCGATCTTGGTTAGGATGATTAACCGAATTAATCCAAAAATTCTGCTGATACATTAGAAAAATTAAACGTTTCACAAGTAGTGAACTAAATTTCTTGTTATTACAACCCAAAATTTCCACAGGTTCGGAACCTTTTAATCCATAATCATGGGCAAATGCATAAATATATTCCTGAAAGAGAAGTGGGTAAACGAAGTATTGTTGACGAGATTTCTGTTTTTCTGAATACTCTTCCAATTTTTCCATTTGTATTTCTACTTGAATCAGAGAAAAAAAGCATTTCTCGATTTATCAAATGATGATACATAGTGCAATATGGTCATAACAGGGTGTTACATTTTTTAAAACAAACCCTGAAAAGAAAGGGAGTCTAATCCATAGATCTTTCTCTGCTCCTTTTCTATCTAATTAGTTTATGTTTGTTCTAATTACTAAAAAGAACAAATCTTTTATTTTTGCAGGCCAATCGCTCTTTTGACTTTGGAATACAGTCTCTTTATCAATATACTGCTTCTTTTACACATTCAATTCATAACATCCCTTTTCAATCCATAATCAAGAATAATTAGGATTCCTAAAAAAAATTCAAGGGTCCACCGATAGGAAAACCCAGCCTTTCCCCATATCAGGCACTAATCTATTTTTAACGTCTAATTAGATCGGGGAATCATTTCAATTAAGAAGTTAAGCTCGTTGCTTTTTATTTTACCAGAATTAGAGCCAGGCTCTATCCATTTATTCACTAGACCCAGAAAATCGGAATTTTTTTATTCAAAAAAAAAAAAAATGAATTTTATTACGACATGCTATTTTTTCCATTCATTACCTTTGAGGATCAGTCGTGGTCTTCTAGACTCTACCAAGAGTCTGGACGAATTTGTTGCTTCATCCAAATGTGTAAAAGATCATAGTCGCACTTAAAAGCCGAGTACTCTACCATTGAGTTAGCAACCCAGATAAAATAGGATCTTAGATACGATCGCAATCCAAAAATCGATGGAATTACGCTAGACGCTCCTATCAAAAGATTGAATTAGCAAGACATCAAAAGAAAAATTTTATCACTCATTAAAAACACTCAAATACCAAAATAAACAGATCGGTTAAATTTCACTGAGGTTAAAAAAGGAGCGGCCTAAATCATAATAGCAAAATTGTTATTTTTTTTTTAATAAAAAGTCTTGTATGAGAATACATGCAGGGGGGGGGCAACCCAGCAAAGTGTAGACAGAAATACCTAATATGGAGTGACGATAAAGAGACCTATCTAGCTACAAATTCTATTTGTTCAATAGACCTTTGTCAATAGAAAGACAATGGTAAGAAAACCTATTAGATAAAAATAAGGAAATTAAATAAGGGCTTTTGTTGGATTAGCACGACATAAATGCAGCAAAAAAATAGGACTAAAAAAGAGACAAATTGTGTCTAAATAATTAAGAGATATTAAGGACCCTCCCCTACTTTTTTATTTTTTATTCATTTAGTTCTTCAATTAACTCAAAGTTCTTTCTTTATCTTTAAAGAATTCTGCTTTACTTAAAATATCATAAACAGTTCTTGTAGGTTGAGCGCCTTTTTCAAGGAAATAAAGAATAGCTGGAACATTTAAAAAAGTTTGATTCTTTATCGGATCATAAAAACCAACTTTTTGAAGATCTCTCCCTTCTCTTCGAGATCGAACATCAATTGCAACGATTCGATAGACAGCTTATTGGGATAGATGTAGATAAACAATGCCCCCCCTAGAAACGTATAGGAGGTTTTCTCCTCATACGGCTCGAGAAAATGATTCGAATTTCTATCCATAATACAAGTAGAAAGAAATTAGACTATGACTTGCATTAATTTCCTTATAGAAGAAAAAACAAATTACATTTATACTCATGACTCAAGTTGGCTAATTTTGACTGACAGACTTCAAAAGAGAAATCCTTCGAAATTTTTTGAGTCGTCTCTAAACTCTTTTCTTTATCTCATCTCGAACAAATTTTATTTTATTTTATTCCTTATTCTGATCTAATTCTATTGTTGAGATGGTTGAAAATCATGTTTACTTGTTCCGGAATCCTTTATCTTTAATTTGTGAAATCCTTAGGTTTAGACATTACTTCGGAAATTCCTATTCTTTTTTCTTTCAAAAGAGTAGCAACATACCCTTTCTTTTTTTATTATTTCCTTCAATAAAGCATTTTCCTCTTCTAGAGAAATCGAATATGAACGATTGATTCTGATAGACTTTTAATCGAAAAAGTTTTCTAATGTTACAAAATTAGACTTTTTCTTATTTTAACCTTTCAATTTCTATATTAAGGATAGACTGACAAAGTTGGCCTAATTTATTAGTTTTCACTAACCCTAGATTCTTTCCCTTGATAAAAAATCAATTCTGTCTTCTCGAGCTCCATCGTGTACTATTTACTTACAAACAACTCCGCGCAAATTGGGTTCGGGACAAATAGAACAGACTATGTCGAGCCAAGAGCATTTTCATTACTATGGAAAATGGTGGATAGCAAAATCCACAATCGATTATCTCCTTCAAGTCGCACGTTGCTTTCTACCACATCGTTTTAAACGAAGTTTTACCATAACATTAACATTCCTCTAATTTCATTGCAAAGTGGTATCGAGAATTGATCCAATATGGATGGAATCATGAATAGTCATTGGTTTTGTATACTAATTAAAACTTGCTATCTATGGAGAAATATGGATAAAAGAAATAAGTATTTATTGGGGAAGACTCCGCAAGGATCCAATTTATTTAAACCCATATTCTATCCTATGAATGAAACATAGTTTGAAAAAGAGGAATAAAATAGTTTGCTTAAGACTTATTTATTATAGAATTTCCATCCTCAACAGAGAACTTGAGATGATCCATCCTGAAATGAGAAGGATCAACTCTTCTCCAACAAATAAACTATGCCAATGAAAAGAGTGGTTTGGTAGTTATAAACTTTTCATAGTTCTTCGACTGGAGTAACAGGAGTAACAAAAGAAAGAAAAAATGAAGTAAAAAAAAAAAAATAGTGTTAAAGTAAAATTAAGGTCTTTGCTTTTACTTATAGGATTCTTTCTTTTAGGTAACAGAAAAAATTAAAAATCCAAAATAAGAAAAGTATGATTTTTTTTTGAATCCATTCTATTCTATCCAACGAACAGTTCTTACCTTATCCTTACCAGAATGGATCATTCTGGATATTTAAAGAATCACAGATCGAGATCGTTTTCGCTTAACCAAAGAAGGACCCCTCTTTTTTACTAATAATACAACAAACCCAAAATATATCTGTATCCTAAAGGGATAGGTTTCATTTTTTATATAGTGTTTTCCCTCATAAATTTTTGTTTTCAATCAATTCCAAAATCGATTAGATAGAATATATGAATTTCTCTCTAATCCTCACATTCCATTATATTTGCAAATCAGATAATACCTAAAATAGAAAAATCTAGTCTCTATCCGTAGAATGGAAACCCCTCTTTTTTTTTTTTCACATTAGGTGTCAAATGTATCCTGTAAGAATTCCCACTTCATGGATATGGAGCATAAAGTTTATCTAAAACGTTCGAATTTCAAAACACATATTCAAAACACATACACATCTGAGTAATGAGTAGTAGGAGCATATCCTGAATGTGCCGACAGACCAAAATTTTTACTGAAAATAAAGATATTCAATTTGATGACTGGACTTGACATTTGATTTTGTTTTCTGAGTAAAGAAAAGGAATCCTTAGAAATGCATCTAATCTAAGAGATCATAAGAACTAATTATTCTCTTTAATAAGCTTTTGTGTCGTGCAGGGCACAATACGATTCTTTCGTTTCATGAAAAAAATCTGGGACGGAAGGATTCGAACCTCCGAATAACGGGACCAAAACCCGCTGCCTTACCACTTGGCCACGCCCCATTTCGTTTTATGCGACACTAATAAACAGTAGTTTTATTATATATTATTCGTCAATCCCACTTCAATTACCTAAAAAATCGGGTATATTTTCTTGCTAGGATTCTAAACATGCAGATAATATAGAATGCAAAAAATGCATTGATCATTACATGAAATTCTATTAAGATATTATATGAAAGTCGAATTTCTTCCATTCTCATTTGAGAATGCGAATATAAGGAGGTATTTTGTCTTTGGGAAAGTCCGAAGAAAAAAGAATTTGGAATCCACCTTTTCTTTTCCTTTTTCCCTTAGAAAAATAACTCAATCAAAATCCAATTATCTACTCTACAAGAACGAAATGCTTGTTATGCCTAATATACTTAGTTTAATCTGTATCTGTTTTACTTCTGGTCTTTATCCGACTTGTTTTTTCTTCGCCAAATTACCCGAAGCTTATGCCATTTTCAACCCAATCGTGGATGTTATGCCTGTCATACCTGTACTCTTTTTTCTATTAGCGTTTGTTTGGCAAGCTGCTGTAAGTTTTCGATGAAATCTTTACTATTCTGTTCTGTTTGCCAAATTCAATGATGTATTCATTCCAAAAAAAAGAAAAAAAAAATGTAGAAGAGCTGAGAAGTCTTCTATTATGAACTTTCAATTCTAAAATTCCAATTCTTCTACATTGAATGTATAGTTGCAGCAATAAATTTGGATCAGCCTTTCTACCCCCTGCACCCACGTTGAGCAGGTACCTTTAGGTACCCACACAATACCTAAACGAATTTTTGATATTGATAAGACTGATTATTAGAAAGCAATTCTTGCAATTTTTTTTTCATTTATTTTTGCATTTTTAGGTATCAAAATAAGAAAAAACCATCCTAGTGGATCTGTGCGGTAAGGAAAAACGGGTAATCTATTCCTTAAAAAAAAAATCTTGGAGATTATATAATGCTTACTCTCAAACTCTTTGTTTATACAGTAGTGATATTCTTTGTTTCCCTCTTTATCTTTGGATTCTTATCTAATGACCCAGGACGTAATCCTGGACGTGAGGAGTAAAAATCCAAAATTTTGGGGAATTTTTTCTTACAAATTGGATTTATTTCGTACATTTATCTATGAGAAAATCCGGGGGTTCGAATTCCTTACAATTCGAAAGTCCCAAATGATCCGAGGGGGCGGAAAGAGAGGGATTCGAACCCTCGGTACAAAAAAATTGTACAACGGATTAGCAATCCGCCGCTTTAGTCCACTCAGCCATCTCTCCCCGTTCCAAATCGAAAGGTTTTCGCGATATGACAGAGGCAAGAAATAACGATTACAAAAAATCCTTCCCTTTTTCATTTCAAAAGTGCATAAAAATTATATTGCCAATTCCATTTTAGTTATATTCTTTTTTCTTAATGTTAATAAAAAAAAGTAGAAAATTCTTGTTTCTTCTTTGTAAAATTCGATATAGGCTGAGAGACAATCAGATATAATTTCTCTTCAGCGGGCATTTCCGTATAGGACTTATTAGAATAAAACAAGCAGATTATAAAAAAAAATTCTTATCAAACCCACCATAAAATTGGAAAGAAAGATAAAGTAAGTAGACCTGACCCCTTGAATGATGCCTCTATCCGCTATTCTGATATATAAATTCGATGTGGATGAAATTGTTGTATAAGCGGATTTTTTGTATTTCCTTGGACTTAGACCGCGCAAGGCAATAATTTTTCGCTATTTACGATTTCATATTCTTGTTACTAGACGTTCTATAGGAATAAGAAGAAATCGCAACTCTTTTCCGTTCCACATAAAAATGGATTTGTTCTTCCACCGATGCAATAGAGAGCGAATGAGAAAAGAGGGGTTTGCCCTTAAAAGATAGGCTTTGAAATAGGAATCATAGAATAATGCTGAATTCAAATGTTTATTTCTTTATTTCTATAGTATAAGAAAAATCAATCCAATGAAATTCATGGATTTACCACGACCTCGGTTGTAACCCCATAGATAAAAATGCAAAATTTCTATCTTCGAGACCATTGAAAAAAGGCATTGAACGAGAAAGAAATCGTCCACAGATAATCAAACTATCATATGCCTTGGAAGTAATATGAGGTGCTCGGAAATGGTTCAAGTAATTGAATAGGAGGATCACTATGACTATAGCCCTTGGTAGAGTTACTAAAGAAGAAAATGATCTATTTGATATTATGGACGACTGGTTACGAAGAGACCGTTTCGTTTTTGTAGGATGGTCTGGCCTATTGCTCTTTCCTTGTGCTTATTTCGCTTTAGGGGGTTGGTTTACAGGGACTACTTTTGTAACTTCTTGGTATACCCATGGATTGGCTAGTTCCTATTTAGAAGGCTGCAATTTCTTAACGGCGGCGGTTTCCACCCCTGCTAATAGTTTAGCACACTCTTTGTTGCTACTATGGGGACCAGAAGCACAAGGGGATTTTACTCGTTGGTGTCAATTAGGTGGTCTGTGGACTTTTGTCGCTCTCCATGGGGCTTTTGCACTAATAGGTTTCATGTTACGTCAATTTGAACTTGCTCGGTCTGTTCAATTGAGGCCTTATAATGCAATTTCATTCTCTGGTCCAATCGCGGTTTTTGTTTCCGTATTCCTTATTTATCCACTGGGGCAATCTGGTTGGTTCTTTGCACCGAGTTTTGGCGTAGCAGCTATATTTCGATTCATCCTTTTCTTCCAAGGATTTCATAATTGGACGTTGAACCCCTTTCATATGATGGGAGTTGCCGGAGTATTAGGCGCGGCTCTGCTATGCGCTATTCATGGGGCTACTGTAGAAAACACTCTATTCGAAGATGGTGATGGTGCGAATACCTTCCGAGCTTTTAACCCAACTCAAGCGGAAGAAACTTATTCAATGGTTACTGCTAACCGCTTTTGGTCCCAAATCTTTGGTGTTGCTTTTTCCAATAAACGTTGGTTACATTTCTTTATGCTATTTGTACCCGTCACCGGTTTATGGATGAGTGCTATTGGCGTAGTTGGCCTGGCTCTGAACCTACGTGCCTATGACTTCGTTTCCCAGGAAATCCGTGCAGCGGAAGATCCTGAATTTGAGACTTTCTACACCAAAAATATCCTTTTAAACGAGG